GAAAGAAAAAGATTTATAATTATTCTCTTTCGAATTGAAAAATTCAGGCGTATTTTCCCTTGTTTGACAAGTTAATAGAAAAGATTTTAATAAAGTTTTTTTTATAAAAAAAATATTTTTTAAAAAGAAAATAAATCTATAATGAATTAGGAAAACGTATATTTATTTTGAACAATAGATGTCTTTCACATCCAGCTATACCAATGAGTAATCTCTTAATTTTAATTTCAATGGCAGTTCCAAAAAAACGTACTTCTGTAGCAAAAAAGCGTATTCGAAAAAATGTTTGGAAAAGGAAGGGGTATTGTGCATCGTTAAAAGCGTTTTCCTTAGGGAAATCTCTTTCTACCGGGAATTCAAAAAGTTTTTTTGTGCGACAAACAAATAAAATAATATAGTAAAACGTTGAAATAATCTGAATCGGGCTGACTCGAAAAATTGACTGATTTCATTTCAAAAATAAAATTATCGATTTCCATTCCCTATCGGAGTTAATCAATATAAAATGGAATTCTCTCCGCTTTGAGAATCTAGAATATATAAAATTTAACAAAAAAACACAAGATACTCGATTTTTTTAGTATATCTTTTCATTTTCAAGGTGGGGAGTATTATTTTCCCCATCAACCTATTTCTTGCAATAATATAAGTTTTTATTTTTTCTATATATTCACTTTATCTATATCTATAGAAGAGCGAATATCTTTCGTTACTAAAATAAAGGAAACTCAAATTCTAAACCCTTTTGTGTAACTTTCTTACTTTTCGATTTCCTCGAAATTCCTATATAAACCGCCCTAATATCTCTTGTGATGAATCCATTCAAAAATACTTATTGAAATTATTCTGGATAAATAATGTGTCAATTGTGAATGATTCAAAATGGATTTATTTTTATTATTTTATTAATATTCATTGATAAACTGCATTTTTTGTTTTCGATTTTTGAGAACAACTATATTTTGAAATAGTTCATTAAAACAAAAATTTGAGCTCTCTCCCTTAATTGAATTGATAGTAGGATTTTTTAATTTTGCAAGAATTCAAGTTGAAGAGAGTATAAAATAAGATGCACGAAATAAAAATGAAGACTCTAAACTAAAATAATGAACCTTCAAATACCTATGTTGAAGAAATTTTTATTCATCAATTTGAATCTTTCCTAAAAAATATTGCAACCAATCGAATTCTTAAATCTAGACGATTGCTTATTCATAGACTATTATGAGTTCAAGATAAGCCGCTATGGTGAAATTGGTAGACACGCTGCTCTTAGGAAGCAGTGCTAGAGCATCTCGGTTCGAGTCCGAGTGGCGGCACCTAAAAAAAGTAAATAGATCCTATAATGAATCAAACCCTCCTTATAATTAAAGGACTCCTGTAATCTTATGATATTTTCAACCTTAGAGCATATATTAACTCATATTTCTTTTTCGCTCGTTTCAATTGTACTTATAATTCATTTGATAACTTTTTTAGTCGATGAAATCGTAAAACTATATGATTCATCCGAAAAGGGCATGATAATCAATTTGTTTTCTATAACAGGATTATTAGTTACTCGTTGGATTTATTCGGAACATTTTCCACTAAGTGATTTATATGAATCATTAATTTTCCTTTCCTGGAGTTTTTCCCTTATTCATATCGTTCCGTATTTCAAAAAAAATAAAAATATTATAAGCACAATAATTGGCCCAAGTGCTATTTTTACCCAAGGCTTTGCTACTTCAGGTCTTTTAACTGAAATACACAAATCTACAGTATTAGTACCAGCTCTTCAATCTGAGTGGTTAATAATGCACGTAAGTACGATGATATTAGGCTACGCTGCCCTTTTATGTGGATCATTATTATCAGTATCACTTATAGTCATTACAGTTAGAAAAAATAAAAAGTTTTTTGCTACGAGTAATCGTTTTTTAAATTTCAATGGTTCCTTTTTATTTGGTGAAATCGAATACATGAACGAACGAAGTAATATTTTCAAAAATACTTCTCTTTTTAATTATTACAGGTCCCAATTGATTCAACAATTAGATTATTGGAGTTATCGGGTTATTAGTCTAGGATTTATCTTTTTAACCATAGGAATTCTTTCTGGAGCAGTATGGGCTAACGAAGCATGGGGATCTTATTGGAGTTGGGATCCAAAAGAAACTTGGGCTTTTATTACTTGGATCGTATTCGCGATTTATTTACATACTCGAACAAATATAAAATTGCAGGGTACCAATTCAGCAATTGTGGCATCTATTGGATTTCTTATAATTTGGATATGCTATTTTGGGATAAATCTATTAGGAATAGGACTACATAGTTATGGTTTATTTACATTAACATATAATTGAATTAAACACAATTTTTTTTAAGGGGTTATGATGAATAGGAATAGAAAAGTAGACAACACATATCAGATAAAAAAAATTTGTGTGAACAGGTTAGAACCCTGTGAATTTAATACTGTAGTGATTCACAAGGTTCTAACCTGTTCAAATTGATTTTTTTTTTATTTTTTATTCATCAAAACTATCCATAAAAAGAATTAGATAGAATAACTTCAACCTTTTCAACTGATAGTGAAAGAACAAAATCAGGATACATACCAATACCTAGTACGGGTAAAAAAATAGAGATCAAAATAAATAACTCTCGCGGTCCAGAATCAAAAAAATAATAGGTTGGTACATTAAATATCTTGTATCCATAGAACATCTGGCGTAACATAGATAATAAATAAATAGGAGTTAATATGATTCCAATTGCCATTACAAAAGTAATTAGTAGTTTTGTCATTAAAAAATATTTTGGACTAGTAAGTAGTCCAAAAAATACTATTAATTCGGCAATAAAACCACTCATACCTGGTAATGCAAGGGAGGCCATCGAAAAGCTACTGAACATCGTGAATATTTTTGGCATTGGGATAGCTATTCCACCCATTTCGTCAAGATACACAAGACGTATTCTATCATAAGTAGTTCCGGCCAAGAAAAAGAGTGCAGCACCAATAAATCCATGAGAGATTATTTGTAAAAGGGCTCCGTTGAGCCCCATATCAGTGATAGAACCAATTCCTATAATTATGAAACCCATATGTGATACAGAGGAATAAGCTATTCTTTTTTTTAAATTCCGTTGACCCAGAGATGTTGAAGCTGCATAGATTATTTGCATTGCACCTACTATCATCAACCAAGGAGAAAATATAGAATGAGCATGAGGAAATAATTCCATATTGATTCGAACTAATCCATACGCTCCCATTTTTAATAAGATTCCGGCTAGAAGCATACAAGTACTATAATGTGCTTCTCCATGGGTATCTGGTAACCATGTATGTAGGGGTATGATTGGCAATTTGACAGCAAAAGCAATAAAAAATCCAATATATAATAGTATTTCCAAGCCCACAGGATAGGGCTGATTAGCTAATATTTCAAAATGAAGTGTTGGTTCATTAGAACCATATAAACCGATACCCAGAACTCCCATTAAAAGAAAAACGGAACCACCCGCTGTATACAAAATAAATTTTGTAGCTGAGTACAGACGTTTTTTTCCTCCCCACATGGATACAAGTAGATAAACGGGAATTAATTCTAACTCCCACATCAGGAAAAAAAGTAAAAGGTCCCGAGAAGAAAATAACCCTATTTGCCCACTGTACATTGCTAACATCAGAAAATGAAATAATCGAGAATCTCGAGTAACAGGCCGAGCCGCTAAAGTAGCTAAAGTCGTGATGAATCCCGTCAGTAAAATAGGTCCTATAGAAAGTCCATCTATTCCTAATCTCCAATGAAAATCAAAAAAAGCGATCCATTGGAAATCCTCCACTAGTTGGATTAATGGATCATCCAATTGAAAATGATAACAGAATGCATAAGTCGTTAGAAGAAGTTCTAAAATACATATGCATATAATATACCAACGGTATATTCGATTTCCTATATGTGGAAGAAAGAAAATTAATGAACCTGCAGATATTGGCAAAACTACAATTATTGTTAATAAAGGAAAATGATTCGTGGTAAAGACAAGATACATTTGGGCCAGAAAAATCCGTGCTCAAAATATTTTTATTTGATTTTGAGCACGGATTTTGTCGGTAAAAAAAAGATGGATTCAAAGAGAGTTTTATGGAACGTATCAATAAGCTAGACCCATACTACGAGTTGTTTCTTGCGATAAATAAACTCGAACACTCAAGAAATCGGTCGGACAGGCAGATTCACATCGCTTACAACCAACACAGTCTTCGGTCCTTGGAGCAGAAGCGATTTGTTTAGCTTTACATCCGTCCCAGGGTATCATTTCTAATACATCAGTGGGGCACGCTCGAACACATTGAGTACATCCTATACATGTATCATAAATCTTTACTGAATGTGACATTGTATCTATACAGTTTTGAACATCATAAGATTTCGATCTAGTAAACTAACTTAGAAATGGATCCTATAATTTAGATACCGGACGAATCAATGAGTGATCAGAATCAATCTACTTCAGAATTGATTTAGGAGCTAGGGCCAAAATACTTTGATTTCTTCTTTTTTTGCAACCATGATCATACTTTACCTATCAAACCTGCTAATTTGAATTAATTTATGACTATTCGAATTTTGATTTATATGATTAATACTATTTATTCAACAAATTTGATTGGTTAATACGAGTTGATTTTCTGTTACGATAAATTGATGAAATAATAGCAGGTCCAATAGCTGCTTCAGCGGCTGCAATAGCTATAACAAAAATTGAGAAAATGTCTCCTCTTAATTGACGATTATCAAAAATATCAGAAAATGTTACAAAATTTAAATTAACTGAACTTAATATAAGTTCAAGACACATAAGGGCTCTAACCATATTCCGACTTGTGATCAATCCATAAATACCAATAGAAAATAAATAGGCACTCAAAACAAGTACATGTTCCAGCATCATTAACCAACTCCTTATCAATCTTGATTCCTTTCAATCTAAACAATAAT